TTTGGGGTTGAGGTTCATAGGGTGATATTGTTTAAGGGTATGGGTTATCTATGAGTAGGGTCAACAGGGCGGGAAAAAAATGTAATGTTGTACTGACATGAGGGTATAAATTTTATATTTACACCCTATGAATATTGGGTAGGATAGGCGTAAAATTGTAATTATTTAGTATTTATTTTCTTGTTTTTGGGGTTTGGCAAGATAATAGGTACGGTGCATGGGTTATTTACCCATGCAATATATATATAATTTTACGGGGGGTAAGGGGGGTTTGTTAAAAGATACTTTTGGTAAAATAATGCGTGCGTGTGTACGTGTGTACGTGTGTACGTGTGTACGTGTGTACATGTGTACGTGTGTACGTGTGTACGTGTGTACATGTGTACGTGTGTACGTGTGTACGTGTGTACGTGTGTACGTGTGTACGTGTGTACATGTGTACGTGTGTACGTGTGTACGTGTGTACGTGTGTACATGTGTACGTGTGTACATGTGTACGTGTGTACATGTGTACATGTGTACATGTGTACATGTATGTGTGTATACGTGTGTGCATGTGTACATGTGTATGTGTATGTGTGTATACGTGTGTGTATGTGTGTATACGTGTGTGTATGTGTGTGTATGTGTAGATTTATCTTATGTCCTTCTAGCATTAAAAGTATGTCCCTCTTGATTTTTATTATGCGGGCTATGGGAACTGATTTGTAAGTCCAGCTACAATTAATTTGATTGCGACCATGCCTTGACGGCTATGTTGAGTCACAGCATCCCTAAAATTAAATAGTTACCAAATGTCCTGTATTAGGGTGTTGTTGGTTTCTCGCCAGTAGACCTTGTACCATCGTGATGTCTTATTTAAGAGGAACGAATGAGCCATTTTGAATTTCATGGCCCTGAAGAAAGAACCAGATGTCTGTTAAAGTTTCAGTATAGCTACCCCCACGATTTATGGGCCCGGAGCGAGGAGGGTGACACCTGCCTGGCGGGTTGATGGTTTCTCGGAGGATGGTTATTAAGATATCCCTAATGGAAAGTGATAGACGTATTGACTAGGATGATTTAACCTCATGTACCAATGTCTGATCACGGAGATGTATGTCTTATGCAATGTCATTAGTGTTATTAGGAAAATAATATTCGTATTGTTTGGGATTTTCCTTGGATTATAAGAGCTATGTCTTATGTACGTCTTAGGTTAATAGTACTGGCTTATATGCATGGGGCTAGGGGTTGTATGTTGATTAAACATATTATGGTCTATGTACTTTAATACATTATATGTACTAGAGCATTATATTAATGGGGACATGCATTAATGCACGAAGTACATAGCTGTTATTATATGGGGTGTATTCAAGAAATAGTTTAATTAGAACTTCAGTTTTGGGTACTGATAGCGTGGCTTATGTCTCTTTCTTGAGTTGGGTGTCTTAGGAGAATTGATTTCTCGTTTTTGGTTTACAAGACCAATGTAATTTTTATACTACTAAGGCTCTTCATTTGAGTAGTTTGTTCTCTATGAGGCTTGTGGTTGGTATGAGAATTAGGATAATAAAGAAGTAGATTACTGAGGCTAGTTGTCCGATTATGATAAATGGGTGTTCTACTGGCTGACCTCCGATTCATGTAAGAATGGTTAGGTTTGCTGCTAGGATTCATAAAAGGCATTGGCTTAGAGGGCGAAATGACATGCTACGTTGTTTGGACAGGTGTAGTATCGGGAATAGTATTAAGATTAGGATTGAGAATACTAGGGCTAGGACACCCCCTAGTTTGTTGGGGATTGAGCGTAAAATAGCGTATGCGAATAGGAAATACCATTCTGGTTTGATGTGGGGGGGAGTGTTTAAAGGGTTAGCAGGGGTATAGTTGTCTGGGTCTCCTAAGAGGTCTGGCGTGAATAAAACAAGAGTTGTTAGTGTAAGTGCTATGAATATGAATCCCAGGGTGTCTTTGATTGTATAGTAGGGGTGGAATGGAATTTTATCTGAGTCTGAGTCTAGTCCTGATGGGTTATTAGATCCTGTTTCGTGTAGGAATAGTAAGTGAATTATTACTATTGCTGTGATGATAAAAGGTAGGATGAAGTGAAAGGCAAAAAATCGGGTTAATGTAGCTTTGTCAACTGAGAAGCCTCCTCAGATTCATTCTACTAGGTTAGGCCCGATGTAAGGGATTGCTGATAATAGGTTTGTAATAACTGTTGCCCCTCAGAAGGATATTTGTCCTCATGGTAGGACGTAGCCTATGAAGGCTGTGGCTATGACTGTGAATAGAAGTACGACTCCGATGTTTCAGGTTTCTATGAGAGTGAATGACCCGTAGTAAATACCTCGTCCGATGTGAAGGTAAATTAAGATGAAGAATATGGATGCTCCGTTAGCGTGGAGATAGCGGATTAATCATCCGTAGTTTACGTCTCGACAGATGTGGGTGACTGATGAGAATGCTGTAGATGTATCAGCTGTGTAGTGTATTGCTAGGAATAGCCCTGTGACAATTTGTAGTATTAAACATACACCTAATAAAGAGCCGAAATTTCATCATGTTGAGATGTTTGAGGGGGCGGGTAGGTCGATTAGTGAGTGGTTGATAATTTTGATTAGGGGGTGTGATTTTCGAATATTGGTCATTAGTGTATTCTTATAGTTGAATTACAACGGTGGTTTTTCATACCATTAGTCATGGTTAAATTCCATGTGGGGATAATGATTTTAAATGTTATATATATTCTTAGTATTATATTTGTTGTTGGTTTTATTAGTTTTTCTGTTAAGCCTTCGCCTATTTATGGGGGGTTAGCGTTGGTTGTTAGTGGTGGGATTGGGTGCGCAATTATTTTAAGTTGTGGTGGGTCGTTTTTGGGGTTAGTTGTGTTTTTAGTGTATTTAGGGGGTATGATGGTAGTGTTTGCTTATACAACAGCTATAGCTATGGAGCAGTATCCTGAGACATGAGGGTCGAATGTTGTTATTTGAGGGACATTGTTTTTAGGTCTTTTGTTTGAGCTTGTAGTCTTACTTTGATGAGTTGGTTGTGAGCATATTGAAGTGTTGATTGATTATTATAGTATAGGTGAATGAGTTATTTATGATATTGAAGGGGGAAATGTGGGGTTTTTAAGTGAAGATTCTGCTGGTGCTGCCGCTATTTATAGTTATGGTTGTTGACTAGTATTTGTAGGTGGGTGGTCTTTATTTGCGGGGGTTTTTATTGTTTTGAAGATTACTCAAGGTAATTAGAATAGTAGGGTGAGTGATAGAGTTACGGATGTTAGGAAGGAGAGAAAATAGAGTTTTAGAAACCCCTTTTGGGTAGAGGTATATATGGATGCAGTTGCTTGTGTTTGGGCGATGCTTTTTGGTAGCGATTTTTCAAGTCAAGTCAGGTCAATTATTGAGGAGGCTAAGTTTTGGCTTGCTGAGAGGTTAAAATAGGGGGATGCTCGGTGTATTAGGAGTGGGAAGTAGCCTAGCATGTTTGAGAAGTTAGCTAAATCAGTAGAGTAATTGGATTTTAGATTGTTAGTTATTGTATTGAGTTCAAGGGCGATTGTAAATCCTAGGACTGTTAATAAGACTGCTGTTAATTTTATATATAATGGTATAGTTATTTGAGGGGTATTTGTGATGGGAATGTTGTAGGATATGTAGAAGCCGGCTAAGATGCTGCCAATAGCTAATCGTTTGATAGGGTTAATTATTGTAGGGTTATTTTCATTTATGTTTGGGGAGAAGTTAAACCGGGGGTTATTGAGTAATGCGAAGAAAATGATTCGTATGCTATATACAGCAGTTAGGGATGTAGCAGCTAAGGTAATGATTAGGGCTCAGGCGTTTGTATACGACGTTGTTGCGGATTCGATGATTAGGTCTTTAGAGTAAAATCCTGTAAGGAAAGGGATTCCTGTTAAGGCTATACTACCGATTATTAGGGAAGAGGAGGTGATTGGTAAAGTTTTGTTTAGGCCGCCTATTTTTCGAATGTCCTGTTCATCATTTAAATTGTGGATGATAGAACCGGAACATAAAAAAAGTATTGCTTTGAAGAAAGCGTGAGTACAAATATGGAGGAATGCTAGATGGGGTTGATTAATCCCAATAGTTACTATTATTAAGCCTAGTTGACTTGAGGTGGAGAATGCTACGATTTTTTTGATGTCATTTTGTGTTAGTGCACAAATGGCTGTGAATAAGGTGGTTAATGCTCCAAGACAGAGGCATAGTGTTTGAAGTATTTGGTTGTTTTGCATAAGAGGGTGAAAGCGGATTAATAAGAATACTCCTGCTACGACTATAGTACTTGAGTGAAGAAGGGCAGATACCGGTGTGGGGCCCTCTATAGCTGAGGGAAGTCAAGGGTGAAGTCCGAATTGGGCTGATTTTCCAGTAGCGGCTAGTAATAGTCCAAGTATAGGGATAATGTTAGTATTTTCTTGGGTAATGAAAATTTGTTGTAGGTCTCATGAGTTAGAGTAAAGTAGAAACCATGTTATAGAGAGAATGAAGCCAATGTCGCCAATGCGGTTGTATAATACTGCTTGTATTGCTGCTGTGTTGGCATCTGATCGTCCGTATCATCAACGCATTAATAGAAAAGATATAATTCCTACTCCTTCTCAGCTCATGAAGAGTTGGAATAGATTGTTAGCTGTTACTAGAATTATTATTGTAATAAGAAATAATAATAAATATTTAAAGAATTTGTTTATATTGGGGTCGGAGTGTATGTATCAGAGTGAGAATTCTATGATAGACCATGTGACAAATAGTGCTACTGATATAAATAGGATAGAAAAATAATCTAATTTAATATTAATACTCAAGTGGAAAGTTTGGATGTTTAATCAATTTCAATTACATATTGTAGCTTCTTGGTCTGAGTAGAATATAATGAGAGTTGGAATTAGGCTGAGGAAGAAGGAGGTAGAGATAATTGTTTTAATGTAATTAGGATAGTATGGATTTTTGTGCAGGTTAGTGAGGGGTGTAATTATAGGAAGTATTAAGATTGTTAAGGCTATAATAAATGAAGAGTTGAATAGATTTATTACTTTTATTTGGAGTTGCACCAATTTTTTGGCTCCTAAGACCAATGGAATACTTCTATCCTATAAAAGTCAAGAAAGCCATAAATGTTAATTATGGGGTGTGGAATTAGCAGTTCCAGCGATCTTTCTTGGGGGGGGGAAAGAGGTAAGTAAGAAGGTTTAATTCTTCTATTGTTAGATTCACAATCTAATGTTTTAGTTAAACTATAATTACAGTATAGGTTTCCTAGGATAATTTTAGGGTTGAAGGTTAAAAGTAAAAGTGGGATGATGTGAAGGCTTATTAGAATATTTTCTCGTGTAAATGTTGGAGGTATATTGTGAATATGGTAGGGTAGTTTTCCTCGTTGTGTTGAGATTAGTATGTAGAGTGAGTATAAGGCTGTGATGAGGGTGTTTAATCCGGTGAGAATGATTGTAAGATTACATCATGAGAAAGTTGATATTACGATTAATAGTTCTCCGAATAGGTTAATGGAAGGGGGTAGAGCAAGGTTTGTGAGGCTTGCGATAATTCACCATATTCCTATAAGTGGAAATAATATTTGTAAGCCTCGTGTTAGAAGTAAGGTTCGGCTATGTACTCGTTCGTAATTTGAGTTGGACAGGCAAAATAGTAAAGAGGATGTAAGTCCGTGAGCGATTATTAAGGAGGTAGCTCCTATGAAGCTTCAAGGAGATTGAATTAGAATAGCGACAATTACAAGAGCTATGTGGCTAACAGAGGAGTATGCAATGAGGGATTTTAAATCTGTTTGACGTAAGCAAATTGAGCTAGTTATAATTATTCCCCATAATGACAGTAAAAGGAATGGGTATGCTATGTTATTTGTTAAAGGTTCTAGAAGTTGTAGGATTCGTATTAGGCCATATCCCCCTAGTTTGAGTAGAATGGCTGCAAGTACTATAGAACCTGCGATTGGGGCTTCAACATGTGCTTTTGGGAGTCATAAGTGAAGGCCGTATAGGGGTAGTTTAATTATGAATGCTGTAGTGCATGCTAATCATACTAGATTATTAGATCAAGTGGGGTCAAGTGTTGGTTTATAGTAATGAAATAATAGGAAGTTTAAAGTTCCTATTTGGTTTTGGAGGTAGATTAATGTAACTAGTAAGGGTAGAGATCCAATTAAGGTATAGAAGAGGAAATAAAGGCCGGCGCTTATTCGTTCTGTTTGATTTCCTCAGCGTGTAATGATGATTAATGTGGGGATTAAGGTTGTTTCAAATAGGATGTAGAATAAAATTATTTCTGTTACTGAGAATGTTATAATAAGGGATGCTTGTAGGGAGATTAGAAGGGAAATGTAAGTTTTTTTTCGTGTATCTGTTTCATTTTTTAGATGATGTTGGCTTGCAATGATTATTAAAGGTAGAAGTCACGTTGTTAGAATTAGCAGGGGAGATGATAAGGAGTCGGATGATAGTGTTAATGAGTAGTTTATGTTAGTTACGTCTATGTTGTTTAGGTAGCTGAGGCTAATTAGTGTAATTAATATACTGTATGATGTTGTATTAATTCATATTGAAGAGGGTTTAGATAGTCAAATGGTCGGAATGAGTATGATTGTTGGTATGATGATTTTTAGCATTGTAGTAGATTAAAGTTTTGCACATAGTCGATACCGTATGTATTTGAGATTATTACTAATAGCGCAAGGCCTACGGCTGCTTCACAAGCAGCGAGTACTAGAAGAATAACGGGGGGGGAGAAGGCTAGGATGTAGTGAGAGTTTAATATGATAACTACACCTAAAATGAATATAGATAATATCATTCCTTCTAAGCATAATAAAGAAGATATCATGTGAGATCGGTAGACTATAATGCCTATGAAAGAAATGGTAAAGGCTGTAGTAATGTTAAATAGTATTGATGTCATTTTGGTAATTATGTAGTTGACATAATTTAATGAGTCGAAATCATTTGTTTTTATTAAACTAATTACCATATTCAGCTCATTCTAACCCCTTTTGTAATCATTCGTAGGTTAGACCTAGTGATAGAATTGAGATTAGGCAAGTGGAAGCTCATATTGTTAAATTAAGGCTGGGGGTTTGAAGTGCTCATGGAAGAGGGAGTAAAATAGCAATTTCTAAGTCAAATAGTAAAAAGGTAATGGCGATTAGGAAAAATTTTATGGAAAATGGGAGTCGTGTGATTCCTGTAGGATCGAACCCACACTCGTAAGGACTGGCTTTTTCTGTGTAAATATTAAGTTGGGGGAGTCAGAATGCAATTGTAATAAGGATTATGGTTAGCGTATAGTTAGTAATAAGAGAGATGATGATGTTTATTGCTCTCTTCCATTGTGTTGATGGAACCTGGTGATTGGAAGTCAGCAGTACTAATTATACTAAGAAAGCATGAGCCTCATCAATAAATAGATACGTAAAGGAATAGTCATACAACGTCTACGAAATGTCAATATCAGGCTGCAGCCTCAAATCCGAAATGGTGTTTAGAAGTAAAATGGAAGTAGAGTTGACGTAGTAAACATGTTATTAGGAATGTTGATCCAATAATTACGTGTAGTCCGTGAAATCCTGTTGCAACGAAGAATGTAGAGCCGTAAATTCCATCAGAGATAGTGAAAGGAGCTTCGAAGTATTCAGACACTTGAAGTAGTGTGAAGTAGGCCCCTAGAATAATGGTAATTGCAAGGGCTTGGATTATTTGTTTTCGATTGCCTTCTATTAGGCTGTGATGAGCTCAAGTGATTGATACACCTGAGGCTAATAGTACAGATGTATTTAGCAGTGGTACTTCTAGGGGGTTTAAAGGGTTAATGCCTGTGGGGGGTCAATATCCTCCTAGTTCTGGGGTAGGTGCTAGGCTGGAATGGTAAAATGCTCAGAAGAAACCTGAGAAGAAAAATACTTCTGAAATAATAAAGAGGATTATTCCGTAACGAAGGCCTTTTTGTACAGTAGACGTATGGTGGCCTTGATATGTTCCTTCTCGTACTACATCTCGTCATCATTGGTATATGGTTATTAAGTTTGTTAATATGCTTAATGATAATAAGATTGTTGAATTAAAATGAAGTCATATAATTATTCCTGAGGTAAGTAGAAGGGCTGACAACGCTCCTGTAAGGGGTCAAGGGCTTGGGTTGACTATGTGGTATGCATGTGTTTGGTGGGTCATTAAGTATTGTCGTGTAGGTAGAGGCTAACTAGTAGTGTAAATACATAAGCTTGGATTAATGCCACGGCAAATTCAAGAATAGTTAAAAGTAGGAGAATGATAAATGTTATTAAAGCTGCTGGGGGGCTAATTGTAAGTAGGGCGGAGGTTGCTCCCCCAATTAGATGTATTAATAAGTGGCCGGCAGTAATATTAGCAGTTAGGCGAATTGCCAAGGCTATAGGTTGAATAAATAAACTAATTGTTTCAATTACAATTAGTATGGGGATGAGGGGAATAGGTGTGCCTTGAGGGAGAAAGTGGGCTAAAGATATTTTTGTCTTATGTCGGAAGCCTAGAATTACAGCTCCTGCTCAAAGAGGGATAGCTATTCCTAGGTTTATAGATAATTGGGTAGTGGGGGTGAAGGAGTGGGGCAATAGACCTAGTAAGTTAGTTGTGCCAATGAAAAGGATTAGTGAAATTAATATTAAAGATCAAGTTCGTCCTTTAGTGGAGTGTATTGACATTATTTGTTTTAGGATTAGTTTAACTAGACACTGTTGGAGAGCAATTACTCGATTATTAATTAGTCGTTTTGGGTTGGGGAATAGTATAGCAGGGAACATAATAATAAGAATCACAATTGGCATACTTAATATTGTCGGTGTGATAAAAGAGGAGAATAGATTTTCGTTCATTTTTTTTCTCAAGGTGTTTTTTGTTTTGTTGTTTTTAGGTAGAGTTGTTGGGGGTTGGTATAGAATGAGTGTATTGAAGTCTTAATTTGAAATATGGTAAATAATGTAATAATTATTGATAGAATAGTAATTAATCATGTAGATGTATCTAGTTGTGGCATTTCATTATGGAGAACGGGAGTTCTCAATCTTTAACTTAAAAGGTTAATGCTGTTTAGCTTCATAATGTCTTATAACATTGAAGAGCACCAGTTTTCGAATGTTTTTAAAGGAACTATTTCTATAACGATTGGTATAAAACTATGATTGGAGCCGCAGATTTCTGAACATTGACCATAGAATAAACCTGAACGGGATGATATTAGGATTGTTTGATTTAGTCGTCCTGGAATAGCGTCAGTTTTTAATCCTAGAGATGGGATAGCTCATGAGTGTAGTACGTCTTCTGATGAGATTAATATGCGAACTGATATTTCTATTGGAAGGATAACTCGATTGTCGACTTCTAGAAGTCGAAGTTCTCCTGGTTTTAAGTCTGTTGTAGGGATTATATAGGAGTCGAAAGTTAGCTCTTCGTAATCAGTATATTCGTAACTTCAGTATCATTGATGTCCCATGGTTTTTACTGTTAATGTAGGGCTATTGATTTCATCTATTATATATAAAATTCGCAATGATGGTAGTGCGATTATAATTAAGATAATAGCTGGTAAAATAGTTCAAATAGTTTCGATTTCTTGAGCATCTATAGTGTTTGTATGGGTTAATTTTGTGGTTAGTATAAGTGAAATGAGGTATAGCACTAGCGTGCTAATTAAAAAAACAATTATTAATGTATGATCGTGGAAGTAAAGCAATTCTTCCATGATAGGGGAGGTAGCATCTTGGAAGCCTAGTTCATAAGGGTAAGCCATAAGAGATATACAGGAGTTTAACCAGTAATTTAACTTTGACAAAGTTATGTAATGATTTTACTAATATCTAATTCTTATTGAGAAAGTCATAGAGGTTATGGGGCTGGCTTGAAACTAGTCTTAGGGGGTTCAATTCCTTCCTTTCTTGTCACAGGGTTTTAATGTATGTTGGTTCTTCAAATGTGTGATATGGTGGCGGGCATCCGTGAAGTCATTCTAGGTTGACTGAAGTTAGTTCGGTTGTTGTTACTTCTCGTTTAGAAGCGAATGCTTCTCAGATCATGAAAATTATTACTATAACAGCTGTTAGAGAGATAAATGAGCCTATAGATGAGACTGTATTTCAGAATGTGTAAGCATCTGGGTAGTCGGAGTATCGTCGTGGTATACCTGATAAGCCTAAGAAGTGTTGAGGAAAGAAAGTAATATTTACGCCTGTAAATATAATAAAGAAGTGAATTTTTGCTCATGTTGGGTTTAAGGTGTAGCCTGTGAATAGGGGGAATCAGTGGACAAAGCCTCCTATAATGGCGAATACTGCTCCTATGGATAGTACGTAGTGAAAATGTGCGACAACGTAGTATGTGTCATGTAAGACAATGTCTAGTGAGGAGTTGGCTAGGACGATTCCTGTTAGGCCGCCTACTGTAAATAAGAAAATAAATCCTAGTGCTCATAATATAGCGGGTGATCATTTAATATTTCCTCCATGCAAGGTAGCTAATCAGCTGAATACTTTCACTCCTGTTGGAATAGCGATAATTATAGTAGCTGATGTAAAATATGCTCGTGTGTCGACGTCTATACCTACGGTGAATATATGGTGGGCTCATACAATAAATCCTAGAAATCCAATTGATACTATAGCTCATACTATCCCTATATAACCAAAGGGTTCTTTTTTACCTGAATAATATGTTACAATATGAGAAATTATTCCGAACCCAGGCAGGATTAAGATGTATACTTCAGGGTGTCCGAAGAACCAAAATAGATGTTGATATAGGATAGGGTCTCCTCCTCCTGCAGGATCAAAGAAGGTGGTATTTAGGTTTCGGTCTGTTAATAATATTGTAATTCCTGCTGCTAAAACGGGTAATGATAATAGAAGTAATACAGCTGTAATTAATACTGATCATACAAATAAAGGGGTTTGATATTGTGTTATAGCAGGAGGTTTTATATTAATAATAGTGGTAATAAAATTAATAGCTCCTAAAATTGATGAGACTCCTGCTAGGTGTAAAGAGAAAATTGTTAAGTCGACAGAAGCTCCTGCATGTGCAAGGTTCCCAGCTAATGGGGGGTACACCGTCCATCCTGTCCCGGCTCCTGCTTCTACTATTGATGAAGCGAGAAGAAGTAGGAATGATGGAGGCAATAGTCAGAAGCTTATGTTATTTATTCGGGGGAATGCTATGTCAGGTGCTCCAATTATCAGAGGAACTAATCAATTTCCAAACCCTCCGATCATAATAGGTATTACTATAAAGAAGATTATGACAAATGCATGGGCAGTTACAATTACATTGTAGATTTGGTCATCTCCTAACAGGGACCCGGGCTGACCTAGTTCTGATCGAATTAATAAGCTCAAGGCTGTGCCCACTATTCCAGCTCAAGCGCCGAATAAGAGATATAAAGTACCGATGTCTTTGTGGTTTGTAGAGAATAATCACCGATTAATAAACATAAGTAGTGGTAAAATGGCTGAATTAAGTATTAGACTGTAAATCTAAAGATAAAGGTTGCACTCCTTTTTTTACCACAGCCTCGAGGTGACTAATCATATTGAATTGCAAATTCAAAGGAGCAGCTTCAAACCTGCCGGGGCTTCTCCCGCCCTCCTCTTTCTTTACAGGGCGGGAGAGTAGGTTGAAGCCAGTTGTTTAGGGTATTTAGCTGTTAACTAAATTTTCATGGGTTAGGATCCCATCAATCTAGCAAGGGTTTAGCTTAATTAAAGTGTCTGATTTGCATTTAGATGATGTGAGTTTATAGTCTTGCAACTCTTAACAGGAAATAAATAGTGATGTATTTACTTAGGGCTTTGAAGGCCCTTGGTCTTGTTAACCTAATTTCCTTAGTTTAAAATTATTAGTAGAGGTAGTGTAGGAAGGAGTATAGTAGATAGAGTGATTAGGGGGGATAATATAATTGTTTTTTTGTTATTGTAGAAATGTCATTTGAATTTTGTATTGTTGGTGGATGGGAATAAGGTTAGGGTTGTTGAGTAGGTTAGTCGTATGTAGAAGTATAGATTGATTAGGGCTATTATTGCCATGATAGTGGGGATTGTGATATTGTTGTTTTTAATTATTTCTTGGATGATAATTCATTTTGGAGCAAATCCTGTTAAGGGTGGTAGGCCTCCCAGGGATATTAGGTTTATTAAGATAATAATGGTGGTTGGAGGAGAGGTGTTTCATATATGGGATAATGTCAGTGTAGTTGAATTATTATTAGTGTGTAAGATAGAAAATATTGAGGTAGTGAGTATAATATAAATTACTAGATTTAAAAGTGAGACTGATGGGTTATAGTGTAGGATTACTATCATTCATCCTATGTGGGCAATTGATGAATATGCCAGAATTTTTCGTAATTGTGTTTGGTTGAGGCCTCCTCATCCTCCTAGTAGTGTTGATAGAATTGCTGAAATGAGGATTAGAGGTTGGTTAATCGTTGAGAAGTTTTGAAGTAAGATAGAGAGGGGTGCAATTTTTTGTCATGTGAGTAGTACTATTCCTGTAAGCAGGGATGTTCCTTGTGTAACTTCTGTTACTCAGAAGTGAAAGGGGGCTAATCCTAGTTTTATAATTAAAGATGTTGTTAGGATTAGTGAAATGACTGTGTTATTAGAATAGAAAATAGATCATTGGCCTGAGTATATTATAGTTAGGATAATGGATAGGAGGAGGATTATTGATGCAGTTGCTTGTGTGAGGAAGTATTTTGTAGCAGGTTCTGTTGATCGGGGATTGGATTTATTTATTAAGATAGGGATTATAGCTAGTATATTTATTTCTAGGCCAATTCATATTAATAACCAGTGGGAGCTAATAAGGGTGATTAGTGTTCCTATAATCAATGTGGTATAAATGATAGTTGTCAGTATAATGTTTATTAGTACGGGAAGGGATTGAACCAACATTTTCGGGGTATGGGCCCGATAGCTTATTTAGCTGACCTTACTAGTAGAAATTAGTGTAGTGGTAGCACGAGGAATTTTGAGTTCTTCAGGTTAGGTTCAATTCCTATTTTTCTAGAAATGAGAGGGTTTAAACCTCTATATTTTACTCTATCAAAGTAACTCTTTTTCGGACACATTTCTATATTGACTGAGGGGGGATGCTACATATGAAAATAGGTATTGAGATATGTCATATACATAGAGCTAGAGTCAGAGGTAAAAAGTTTTTTCATAGAAGATGTATTAGTTGGTCGTATCGAAATCGTGGGTATGTGGCTCGGATTCATAGGAATAGGGCTGTTAAAATTAGCGTTTTGGTTATAAGTTTTATTGAGTAAATCTCCGGGGCTGTGGTGGATGGTATAGAGTTAAGGAAGATGATTGTTGTTAGAGCATTTATTATGAGAATGTTTATATATTCGGCTATGAAGAATAGTGCGAATGGACCTGCAGCATATTCTACGTTAAATCCTGAGACTAGTTCTGATTCTCCTTCAGTTAAGTCAAATGGGGCTCGGTTCGTTTCTGCGAGGGTGGATACGAATCATATTATAGCTAGAGGTCAGGTTGGTAGAATTAATCAGATGTTTTTTTGGGTAGTTATTAAGGTAGGGAGTGTGAATGAGCCATTTAGGATTAGAACGGATAGTAGGATGATGGCTAGGGTTACTTCGTAAGAGATGGTTTGGGCAACGGCTCGTAGTGCTCCAAATAGTGCGTATTTAGAATTTGAGGCTCATCCAGATCATAAAATAGAATATACAGCAAGGCTTGATGTGGCTAGGATGAATAGGGCTCCTAAGTTTATGTTAATTAGGGGGTGTGGTATAGGCATGGGAATTCATATGGATAATGCTAGTGTCAAGGCTAGAGATGGTGTAATGGTAAATAGTAGGATAGATGATGTTGAAGGGTGTAGGGGTTCTTTAATAAATAGTTTTAGTGCATCTGCTATTGGTTGTAGAATGCCATAAGGGCCAACAATGTTTGGTCCTTTGCGTAGTTGTATATGGGCAAGTATTTTTCGTTCTATTAAGGTTAAGAAAGCTATAGCTAGGAGAATTGGGATAATTAACAATAAGAAATTAATTATATACATGGATGTTAAGGAGAGGAGTTGAACCTCTGATTATAAAGTTTTAAGTTTTATGCAATTACCGGGCTCTGCCACCTTAACAAACCCTTGCTCTTGGGTAGTTTTAATTAATAGCTAGTGAGTTAATATAATATCATTCTTTTGCTATTAAGGCATAGTTGTTTTATTGGCCTCATTTCTCTTGTCCTTTCGTACTGGGAGAAATTTTTAATAGATAGAAACCGACCTGGATTACTCCGGTCTGAACTCAGATCACGTAGGACTTTAATCGTTGAACAAACGAACCTTTAATAGCGGTTGCACCATTTGGGGGTCCTGATCCAACATCGAGGTCGTAAACCCTATTGTCGATATGGACTCTTGAATAGGATTGCGCTGTTATCCCTAGGGTAACTTGGTCCGTTGATCAGATATATTCTGGGTCAATGTGTGATTGAGAACTTTGACTTGTAGGGTCTAGGTTAAAATCATTCGGAGGTTAAATTTTACTCCGAGGTCACCCCAACCAAAATTATTAACCCATGATTTAGATTTTATCTCTTTTAGATTTAGTTAAATAATAATAATGGGTTAATAAATTTAAGCTCCATAGGGTCTTCTCGTCTTATTTTTTTATTCTCGCCTCTTCACGAGAAGGTCAATTTCACAGACTATAAGCAAGAGACAGTTAAATCCTCGTCAAGCCTTTCATACTAGTCCTTATTTAAAGAACAAGTGATTATGCTACCTTTGCACGGTCAGGATACCGCGGCCGTTAAACTGTAAAGTCACCGGGCAGGCAGTGCCTCTAATACTTGGGATGCTAGAGGTGATGTTTTTGGTAAACAGGCGGGATTTGTGTTTGCCGAGTTCCTTTTGCTTGTTTTAGTCTTTCCTTTATGCACACCTGCGTTGGGTTAACAGTTTTTATAATATAGTTACTTAGTTAGTGTATTTATTATAAGGTTGTTAATTTGGGTGAGTTTATCTAAGCTTGTGCAAGGAGAATGATTTCTTGTTACTGATATTAACATTATTTCTTCTATTTAAGAATAGATTAATCCAATTGTTAAACAGGAAGTGATTGTGTTTTTTGGAATAGATTATTAGTACTTTGTTGAGCTTTAACGCTTTCTTAATTGGTGGCTGCTTTTAGGCCTACTATGGTAGGTATATTGTTTATTCTCTGTTTAAGGATGTATCCCTATTTAAGGAGCTGTCCCTCCTTAAGTTAACATTTAAGTTTTCAATAAAATTAGGATTTTTTTAGGAAAGCTTAAAGTTGAACTAAAATTCTTGTTTGGATAACCAGCTATCTCCAAGCTCGATAGGCTTTTCACCTCTACTTCTAAATCATCTCACTATTTTGCCACATAGACGAGTTTGCTCTTACAGCTGTTCAGAAGTAGCTCGTTTGGTTTCGGGGTGATTGACTAAAATTCTTTTTGCCAAGATTTACTAGTTAATTCATTATGCAAAAGGTAGTAGGTGTAATCTATGCTGTGTTGTACTATTAATTTGTTCTTCTTTCATCTTTCCCTTGCGGTACTATCTCTATAGCGCCTTTATAAATTTCTATCTCCTATACTTTAAATTTGTGAATGTTTTATTTTAGGTTTTTATAGTATTAGTAATATGTAGAGTGTATAGTAAGTTTTTGGGCTAGGTTTAGTTCAAAGTGGTCATGATGTTTGAAATCTTCCGGGTGTAAGCTGGATGCTTTTGTTTAAGCTACACTTTGTTTATCCAAGCACACTTTCCAGTATGCTTACCTTGTTACGACTTGTCTCCTCTCATATTGGTTATAATTTATATATATATATAAATTTGAGTAAGTATTTGAGGAGGGTGACGGGCGGTGTGTGCGTGCTTCATGGCCTAGTTCAATTAAGCTCTCTATTCTTAATTTACTGCTAAATCCTCCTTAAATCTTTAGGTTTCATAAAGATTACTGTTAGTTTTCTTAGGGTAAGAAAATGTAGCCCATTTCTTACCACTCCATTGGCTACACCTTGACCTAACGTTTTTATGAGTGTATTTGTGCTTACTTTTTTTCCTTATTAGGGTTTGCTGAAGATGGCGGTATATAGGCTGAATTAGCAAGAAGTGGTGAGGTTTATCGGGGTTTATCGATTATAGAACAGGCTCCTCTAGGTGGGTTTAAAGCACCGCCAAGTCCTTTGAGTTTTAAGCTGTTGCTAGTAGTTCTCTGGCGAACATTTTTGTTATTAAATGTTTGTGTTTATGGCTAAGCATAGTGGGGTATCTAATCCCAGTTTGGGTCTTAGCTTTAGTGTATTTAGGTGTATTAAGATAACTTTCGTATGTGGATTTATTTTTACCTGTAGTTTTTTACGACTTGGGTGTATTTTAATCTTATTTTAGTTTTGTTTTAACACTCTTTACGCCGAGGGTTTATTAATTAGGGTTAATCGTATGACCGCGGTGGCTGGCACGAGATTTACCAACCCTTAGTTGTTGTATAACTTAGTCAAACTTTCGTTTATTGCTTAATTTTAATTACTGCTGTATCCCGTGGGGGTGTGGCTAAGCAAGGTGTTATGAGCTACGATAGTGTGCTTGATACCGGCTCCTCTGGGTCACGGTTTGACTTGGAGGGCATTCTCACAGGTTTGATGATTCTTGCATGTATAATTTTACTGACAACTAATAAAAAGGCTAGGACCAAACCTTTGTGTCTATGGAGTAAAATTACTCATCTAGGCATTTTCAGTGCCTTGCTTTGAAGGATAAGCTACATTAAC